TTTAGATAGTCCTTTGTGGCTTCGGTGGCAATTAGATCAACGCGTTATTGCTTCAAGAGAAGTTCCTATCGAAGTTAACTATGAATCTTTTGGTAACTATCATGAGATTTATGCACACTATCTAATAGTAAGAAGTGTAAAAAAAGAAACTTTTTGTATATATATTCGAACCACAGTTGGTCATATTTCTTTTTATCGAGAAATCGAGGAAGCTATACAAGGTTTTTCTCAAGCCTGTTCGTATGATACCTAATAATATGGTATTAAAAAAAAGTAATTCTAGGACACCCGTGTGAATTCAGACCTCTCCGATTCAACTCGGACCGTAGCATAGTTCTTGACCTAAAATTCTACGCAAATCAAGATCGAGAAAAGGAAGTTTTGCAATCATTGACTCAAACTCATTGTCGAATCCCATTCAGCAGAATATGGAGGTACTTATGGCGGAACGGGCCAATCTGGTATTTCACAATAAAGTGATAGATGGAACTGCTATTAAACGACTTATTAGCCGATTAATAGATCACTTCGGGATGGCATATACATCACACATCCTAGATCAAGTAAAGACTCTAGGTTTCCAGCAAGCCACTGCTACATCCATTTCATTAGGAATTGATGATCTTTTAACGATACCTTCCAAGGGTTGGCTTGTCCAAGATGCTGAACAACAAAGTTTGATTTTGGAAAAACACCATCATTATGGGAATGTACATGCGGTAGAAAAATTACGCCAATCTATTGAGATATGGTATGCTACAAGTGAATATTTGCGACAAGAAATGAATCCTAATTTTAGGATGACGGACCCTTTTAACCCAGTCCATATGATGTCTTTTTCGGGGGCTAGGGGAAATGCATCTCAAGTACATCAATTAGTAGGTATGAGAGGATTAATGTCGGATCCCCAAGGACAAATGATTGATTTACCTATTCAAAGCAATTTACGCGAAGGACTATCTTTAACAGAATATATTATTTCTTGCTATGGAGCCCGTAAAGGAGTTGTAGATACTGCTGTACGCACATCAGATGCTGGATATCTTACGCGTCGACTTGTTGAAGTAGTTCAACATATTGTTGTACGTAGAACAGATTGTGGCACTATCCGAGGGATTTCTGTGAGTCCTCGAAATAAAAATCGGATGATGTCAGAAAGAATTTTTATTCAAACATTAATTGGTCGTGTCTTAGCAGACGATATATACATAGGTTCCCGATGTGTCGCCTTTCGAAATCAAGATCTTGGGATTGGACTTGTCAACCGATTAATAACCTTTGGAACACAATCAATATCTATTCGAACTCCCTTTACTTGTCGGAGTACGTCTTGGATCTGTCGATTATGTTATGGTCGGAGCCCCACTCATGGTGACCTAGTTGAATTGGGGGAAGCTGTAGGTATTATTGCGGGTCAATCTATTGGCGAACCGGGGACTCAACTAACATTAAGAACCTTTCATACTGGCGGAGTATTTACAGGAGGTACTGCCGAACATGTACGAGCCCCTTATAATGGAAAAATAAAATTCAATGAGGATTTGGTTCATCCTACACGTACACGTCACGGGCATCCTGCCTTTCTATGTTATATAGACTTGTCTGTAATTATTGAGAGCGAAGATATTATACATAGCGTGACTATTCCACCAAAAAGTTTTCTTTTAGTTCAAAATGATCAATATGTGGAATCAGAACAGGTGATTGCTGAGATTCGCGAGGGAACATATACTTTTCATTTTAAAGAGAGGGTTAGAAAATATATTTATTCTGACTCAGAGGGCGAAATGCACTGGAGTACTGATGTGTCCCATGCACCCGAATTTACATATAGTAATGTCCGTCTCTTACCAAAAACAAGTCATTTATGGATATTATCAGGAGGTTCATGCGGATCTAGTCTAATTATTTTTTCGATCCACAAAGATCAAGATCAAATGAACATACCCTTTCTTTCCATCGAAAGAAAATATATTTCTAGCCTCTCAGGGAATAACGATCAAGCGAGCCAAAAATTTTTTAGTTCGGATTTTTATGATAAAAAAAAATCCGGGATTCCCGATTATTCAGAATTGAATGGAATCGCAGGTACTAGTCATTATAATTTCATATATTCTGATATTTTTAATGAGAACTCGGGTTTATTAGCAAAAAGGCGAAGAAATAGATTTCTCATTCCATTCCAATCGATTCAAGAGCAAGATAAAGAATTCATACCGCATTCAGGTATCTCAATAGAAATACCCATAAATGGTATTTTCCGTAGAAGTAGAAATAGTATTTTTGCTTTTTTTGATGATCCTAGATACAGAAGAAAGAGTTCCGGAATTATTAAATATGGGACTCTAAAGGCGGACTCAATCATCCAAAAAGAGGATATGATTGAGTATCGAGGAGCCCAAAAATTTAAGACAAAATACGAAATGAAAGTAGATCGCTTTTTTTTCATTCCCGAAGAAGTGCATATTTTACCCGAATCCTATACCATAATGGTACAGAA